GGTCGAACTACCAAAATAGAATGAGTTAGAAATCCGAGCTCTAAAGGATTCATTTTTTATTGAAAAGCTAGGACTTGGGGGTTCTTAGAGATCTAATTCATTGAAATTCCATCCAATAAAACGGAAGAATTATAAATCTCCAAAATAATAGATAGAAATACCGCAAATAAAGCCATTGCGACACCCATCAAAGGGGTTGTTCCCCACCCAGGAGCTACTTTACCATATTCTGAATTCAAGGGTTTTAATAAATTCCCTACAGTAGTTCGTCGTGGACCAGATTTAGAACCGTTCTCAACAGTTTGTGTAGCCATAAATCCTATTGTATTCATTGAAATCTGTTGACTTTGTATACCATCACATTGTAAATAAACGATCTTATCATAGATCCATTGTGGTCTTGAAATTATATTATAATAATGGAAACAGCAACCCTAGTCGCCATCTTTATATCTGGTTTACTTGTAAGTTTTACTGGGTACGCCTTATATACCGCTTTTGGGCAACCTTCTCAACAACTAAGAGATCCATTCGAGGAACACGGGGACTAATTGAAGTAATGAGCCTCCTAGGGAGGCTCATTACTTCAATTGCGATAATGAAAAATCATTTCAAATTGCGATAATGAAATTTTTTATTTTTTAGTTTGAATTTTCGGCGGTTCTCTAAAAAAGATAGCGAAAAATATTATCCCTAGAGTCGAGACTAAGAGGAATGTATAAACCAATGCTTCCATAGATTCGATCGTGGTTTACAATTATAGCTTCCATACCTGTTTATTTTTTGTTTATTTTTGGGGGGATCATATCCCGGATAAAGAAAGAGCAAGAGTAACAAAAAAAAATGACGATTCAAATCAAGATTTCTATGGTACCCTATATCAATATCAAATCATAAAAAGAAAATAGATTCGAAAGAAAGAAATGTTGTATCAGATTGATTGTCTTCTTGTAGTTGGATCTCCAAGTTTTTGGAATGCTCCAAATTCTACTTGAGCATCCAAATCTGGGTCAATACCAGCAAAAACGTCTCTAAACAAAGTTCGAGCACCATGCCAAATGTGTCCGAAGAAGAAGAGCAAAGCAAATGAAGCATGTCCAAAAGTAAACCAACCCCTTGGACTGCTACGAAAAACACCATCGGATTTCAAAGTAGCACGATCTAATTCAAAAATTTCTCCCAATTGAGCGCGCCTAGCATATTTTTTGACAGTAACAGGATCACTATAACTGACTCCATTGAGTTCACCACCGTAGAACTCAACAGTTACACCTACTTGTTCGACACTATACTTTGATTCTGCCCTTCGAAAAGGAACATCAGCTCTAACAATCCCGTCTCCGTCTACCAAAACGACCGGAAATGTTTCAAAAAAGGTAGGCATACGACGTACAAAAAGTTCACGGCCTTCTTTATCTCTAAAGATAGGATGTCCTAACCATCCAACTGCTATTCCATCCCCGTTATCCATTGAGCCCGCCCTGAATAATCCCCCTTTTGCCGGATTATTTCCGATGTAATCATAAAAGGCTAATTTTTCGGGAATTTTAGACCAAGCTTCTGATAAACTTTGATTTTCGGCTAATCCAGCGCTAACTCTTCTATATATTTCTTGTTGGAAGTACCCCTGATCCCATTGATAACGAGTAGGCCCAAATAATTCGATGGGGGTAGTCGCTGAACCATACCACATAGTTCCGGCAACAACAAAAGCTGCAAAAAAGACAGCAGCGATACTACTGGAAAGGACAGTTTCAATATTGCCCATGCGCAATCCTTTGTATAGACGTTGGGGCGGGCGAACGCTAAGATGAAATAGGCCTGCTAATATGCCCAAAGTCCCTGCTGCAATATGATGAGAGGCTATTCCTCCCGGAACAAAAGGATCAAAACCCTCCACACCCCACGCTGGATTTACAGATTGTACTTTTCCTGTTAGCCCATAAGGATCGGACACCCATATGCCAGGACCATACAAGCCTGTTACATGAAATGCACCAAAACCAAAGCAAGCCACGCCTGCAAGAAATAAATGTATTCCAAATATTTTTGGCAAATCCAAAGAAGGTTTTCCTGTACGTTCATCACAAAATATTTCTAGATCCCAATACACCCAATGCCAGATAGCTGCCAAAAAGCACAATCCAGAAAAGAAAATATGCGATCCAGCCACACCTTCATAACTCCAAATACCCGGATTCGTTACACTCCCCCCCGTGATACTCCAACCGCCCCATGAATTGGTTATTCCTAAACGAGTCATGAAGGGTATAACAAACATACCCTGTCTCCACATTGGATCAAGAACAGGGTCAGAAGGATCAAAAACCGCTAATTCATACAGAGCCATCGAACCGGCCCAACCAGCAACCAAAGCAGTATGCATTATATGAACAGAAAGCAAACGTCCGGGATCATTCAATACAACGGTATGAACACGATACCAAGGCAAACCCATGGAAATACCCCTTTATGAAAGAAAAAAGACACTACGTAACTTTATTGCATTGGAAAAGACTATACTATGACTATGTTATGGACCCCCCTATTTAGTGGATTATTTCAACGTAAGGGTTCATATTTGTTCTATTCTGTTGGTAATAATGGAACAGTTTTGTTCGTAGGAACACAGAGAAGCAGATTTATTCTATACTCGATAAGTACCAATACGCAATGGGGAGGTTAATGCCATTTTCTATGAGCGAATGTGCCCATACTTGTTCATCATTAGAGGACACTATTCGTAATAATTTTCCCTTTTTTTCTTACTTTCTTTATAAATTTTTCTAATTTTATGAATAAAATTAGAGTTAGAGTAGGATAAAGTACAATAATTTAATTCTAAAGATAATAAAGGCTTTGTTACGTTTCCACATCAAAGTAAAATATAGTACTTAGTTCTTTTTTCTTTCATTTAATGCCTATTGGTGTTCCAAAAGTACCTTTTCGAAGTCCTGGAGAGGAAGATGCATCTTGGGTTGACATATAGTGCGACTTGTCAGATATATTGGGTCATATGGGATTTTCCCGTTTTCTCCCCAATCGAGATATCCTCTGTTTCGCCCACGAAAGATTCATTGAATCATCAAAAATTTGGAGCGTGAAGTGCAATTAGATCCATTTTTGGGGGGGATTCGAATTATTATTACTATTCTAAATTAGAAGAATTTATGGTTGGCTTAGTTGGACTACTACATTGAAGTATCCAGGCTCCGTTTAAAAAAACCAAGTAGTCTATATCATAAAGGATTCCTATTTCCTATTCTTAAAAAAAATCCTTTTTTGTAAGTAGAAGTTATTTCAAACTCTTATGTTAATCAATCAATCGAGTAATATGCATGAAGCCGTCAACTATTTTACGGAATGCGTGAATTGAAAAAAAAAAAGAAGGGATAACAAAAAGAAGTGGTAATGGGAGCATTTGTACTATATGTGCAAATCAAAATCGGGCGGATCTTTACCCGGAGTAGAGCATAAACCTAAAAAGATTAAAGAGGCCCATTTAAGAACAAGAAAATGACATCGTGATTTGGATTGAATCTCGATGAAACAATCCATCAATGAAAAGTTAATTGGATAAGAAAAGTTAATTGGATAAGTTTATTTTATATTATACGTTATAAATATAAATATATATAATAAATATAAGGATAAAGAAAGGAACACAAACTCAGGTTTCGTGAAAAATAAAATCCTTTTATTATAAGTTATGCTATTGCTATGAAAAAAGAAAAAGTATTGGAATCTACACATTGATTTTCTTTTTTTTTTGAACCGTATGCGTCAAAAGGCGCCTGTACGGTTCCTGGGGGATACAATTTGACCCTAATCAACCGACTTTATCGAGAAAGATTACTTTTTTTAGGCCAAGAGGTTGATAGCGAGATCTCAAATCAACTTATTGGTCTTATGATATATCTTAGTATCGAGGATGATACTAAAGATCTGTATTTGTTTATAAACTCTCCTGGCGGATGGGTAATACCGGGGGTGGCTCTTTATGATACTATGCAATTTGTGCTACCAGATGTACATACAATATGCATGGGATCAGCCGCTTCAATGGGATCTTTTATCCTGGTCGGAGGAGAAATTACCAAACGTTTAGCATTCCCTCACGCTTGGCGCCAATGAGGCTTTTATTTGACAGAAAAAAGAAGACTATGCCTTCGCCATATGAAATATGAATATTAAGTAATAATAGCATGGCACTTTGAATTCGATATAATCAATTTTGTTTTCGAAACATTAGATTAGATTATGTATCGAGAGAGTAATATGAGAAAAAGGTATTTCCTATTTTATTATCGGAAGTCCAGTTCAGCGTCACAAACTTTTTTTCACACCAGAGGTCTCTTAAGAATATTTATAGTTTAGAGAGTATAGAGCGAAAAAAAACAAGATTCTTTTTTCCTTAGTTTATTTGATCAAACAAAAAAGCAACTTTGGGATTGCTGAATAACAGACAAATCACAGACAAAAAAATATAATAAATATATAAAGCAACGGAGCCATCATAGTATTTTTGAATTCCTCCGAAAGGAAGGGTGGTAAGTTGATCATTTACCTATCGGGGTCTGATCGATCCTATTTTTTTAGGTAAGGGTCAATTTGATTGTAGAGCCGTATGCAATGCATAATGCCCGTACGGTTGTTCGATTCTATCTTTTTTTTTTCTTGTTATTCTTTTATTACTTTCTTTTATCTTCCCCTCATCTAGAGAAACCTTTTATTATCTTATATCATCAGGGTAATGATCCATCAACCTGCTGGTTCTTTTTCTGAAGTAGCAACGGGAGAATTCATCCTGGAAGTGGGAGAACTGCTGAAACTACGTGAAACCCTCACAAGGGTTTATGTACAAAGAACGGGCAAACCTTTATGGGTTGTATCCGAAGACATGGAAAGAGATGTTTTTATGTCAGCAACAGAGGCCCAAGCTTATGGAATTGTTGATCTTGTAGCGGTTGAATGACAATAGCCTGGATTTCGCGTCAATTCGTAATTTAAAATTAACCCTGCCGAGTTTCATTTTAATATTCTATGATGAATGATTTTTATTTCCTATTCTATTGAATAAAAGTAATTCATCATCATCCGGTTAGGATCGATCTAAACCAGCCCATTATGTATATGATTCAACATGCCAACGATTAAACAACTTATTAGAAATACAAGACAGCCAATTAGAAATGTCACAAAATCCCCCGCGCTTCGGGGATGCCCTCAGCGTCGAGGAACATGTACTAGGGTGTATGTGCGACTCGTTCAGATCATGAACTAGAACAAAGGAAAGAGAACAATGTTCAAATAAAAATGATCAAATAGGATAGAACGGAAAAATGAACTACATTTCTTTTTTATTATCTAAAAAGAAGGAGAATTGATCATATTCCTTTTATTTTGTATGAAATTTATGGTTTCTATTGGTGTAAAACCACTCACCTCAATTTAAGATGAGAAGCAATTCTCCATTGGTAGCAAATGGTTATCCATTAAGCGGAGGAAATCTTAGTTAACATAGACCCCTCTTGCAAGAACGGACTAACAAGGTCAGCTACCCAGCCAACTTTCATAATTAAATACCGTTACTGTATAGGTAGAGCTTGTTGTGAAAGACCTATTACTGGAGAATTTCTGGGTAGAGCCGAAGAATGTGAACTATACAAGTTAGCAATAACATTGATTAAATGAAGTTAAAGGCTCCGGTGTATAGAGAAGACCTCACCGTTTAAGAAGTAACCATAGAAACGATGGAATCCACTATTTATTTATCATGCTATTTTTTTTTAATACCTAGTATATCGTATTTCGAGGTGAAATGCCTAGAAAAAATCGTGGTTGGGAAGGTTATAGTAGCCAAAGCCATTGGAATTTTTAGTTTATACATTGGAAAAATCCGTTTTGTTATTAATATACTAGGAAAGGGGCAAAAGAATAACTGAAAGAAAGGAAATCTATTAGTTATTCATTAAAGTTTCATTTATTCAATGACCAGAATTAGACGGGGATATATCGCTCGGAGACGTAGAACAAAAATTCGTTTATTTGCATCAAGCTTTCGGGGGGCTCATTCAAGACTTACTCGAACTATTACTCAACAAAAAATAAGAGCTTTGGTTTCGGCTCATCGGGATAGGGATAAGCAAAAAATTAATTTTCGTCGTTTGTGGATCACTCGAATAAATGCAGCAATTCGTGAAAGGGGGGTATGCTATAGTTATAGTAGGTTAATAAATGATCTGTACAAAAGACAGTTGCTTCTTAATCGTAAAATACTTGCACAAATAGCTATCTCAAATAGGAATTGTCTTTATATGATTTCCAATGAGATCATAAAAGAAGTAAGTTGGAAGGAATCCACCGGTTAAACGGAGTTGCCCGGAGAATGAACTCCGGGAAGGTCGAATAAAAATGAATGAATAGAATATGATAAAATATGAGAAAATAGTCAAAATAAATATGAATCAACACGTTCAATAAAAAAATTGATTCTTGCCAGATTATTATTTTTTTTCTTACGACACGAGAATTCAATTCGGATTCTTGGATTTTTCCAACAAAAGACCAATCCGCTTTTGAGTTCGGATGGGGATTTGAATTCAAGTGAAGAAAGAGTAAACCTATCTTTTTCTGGCTCTAAGACTAGGAGTTCTAGTGGTCGACTCGGTTCTTTCAAATTGTTTCTCATTATTAAGAAAAGGTAACAAAGATAAAATACGAGCTTGTTTTATAGCAATAGTAATTAATCGTTGTTGTTTCAAGGTCAATCTATTCACTCGTCTAGATAATATTTTTCCCTGTTCACTAATAAATCGACTAATTAAACTCATGTTTTTATAATCAATTCGATCCCCCGATTGGATCGGGGGCAAACGCCTACGAAAAGATCGCTTGGATTTAAGAAAAGTTCGCTTGGATTTATCCATGGTTTGGTTAGTTTATTTCTTATCCCTAAAATCCTATTTCAGCCGTATCTCTAATTAGAATTAGAATAAATAAATAGGATTTAGTTTGTTTATAATTATCTTTAACTATGTTAAATATGTTATATATATAATGTCATTTTTTCCCTTTCCTTGTAAGATAAGAGCGCAGGTACTCGCTTCGATCTATTTCTTTATCTCCCCGTGAATCGTATGTTTGTTACAATATGGACAGAATTTTAGCAACTCCAATCGATTAGGCGTATTGTGCCGGTTCTTTTGAGTAATATATCTGGAAATGCCCGTTGATTCCTTATTAACACCGTTTCGAACACAAGCGGTACATTCCAAAAGAACCGGTATTCGCACATCTTTACCCTTGGCCATGAACCTCCTTTGGATTTTTCATTTACTCAACTCTTCCTCTTTCAATCCGAAACGAAAAAGAAGAAAGGAAGTAAAAAAATAGAATTTGTAACTTGCTATCTTCTTATGCAAGATTTCACTACAACCAATATAGGAAATAAGATAGAAAGATTTCTAAACTATATTTCAAATCATAGTACAGTATTTCATAGAAGTATCTTGTATAATACTCTTTCCCTAGAACCAATAATACTCTTTCCCTAGAACCAGAGTTTCTATTCGACTTTCATAGAAATTTAATACAGAGAAATTTCATATTAATTTAATTCTAACCTGAACCCCAATCTCCCAGCCGTTGACTGCACTTTTATTCTTTCTCTTTCCTCCCTTATTCTAATTCTAAAAAGGGAAAAAAGAGAAAAGAGGGGGGCTGCTATTTCATTTTATCTCTAATCTTCTTTATTCCTTCCCACTTCAATAACTTCAATAACTAGAATGAAAAAAAGGGGAACGTCAACGCATCCGGGAAAAAACGATTAATCTCTATCAATAAACCTGCCAAAGAAACGAACCATAGAGTACTTAGTACCGGTGCCACAGAAAGGTATGTTTGTAGATCTCTCATTGAAAAAACTCCTTCATTTTATTTGTAATTTGTAATACAGAAGATAATACATATTGAAATGTACAATCATCCAATAAAAAGATTTACTTTTTTTTTTTACAGAAAAAACGTCCTTTTCTTCCCCAATATTGCCCAACTCATTTATTTTTCCTAGGGGTTCCGTTCTATATTTCATATAGATAGAAGTTTTTTACTATTATTATATGTTAAATGAGACCAAAAAGACGAAATGGACATAAAAATTCTAGATTTTAATAGAGGCGATAACGATGTGGAAAACAAGACAGGAATTCTCTACAATGACACTGTAGACCAATGGAAGGGATGTAGCGCAGCTTGGTAGCGCGTTTGTTTTGGGTACAAAATGTCACGGGTTCAAATCCTGTCATCCCTACCTATTACTGCTCTTTTGAGCAGTAATGAGGGATTTTTGAGATCAATTCACATTGGACATATCATATAGAATCTATCATTCTTATGATACCATATAGTGTATGCATACAAGATGTATTGGGGCCAATCCTTTTCTTTACAGTCTTATATTTTATGAGAAAAAAGCGCTCTTAGTTCAGTTCGGTAGAACGCGGGTCTCCAAAACCCGATGTCGTAGGTTCAAATCCTACAGAGCGTGATTCAGATCTTCTTCGATCGAATTCGACTGAAACACTAACTGGAACAGGAATCTTAATTTGACCTCCTGGATATTAAAGAAAGGAGGAGGTCAATAAAAAAAAGAGATGTTAATTAATCAAAGGTCCAACTGATCGCCACGCCTGTATTGTAAATATGCAGTTACAAATAATCCAGCCAAAGTAATAGGAATTAGGCCTAACACGATTCCAAATAGAAAAACTTCAATCATTTCAATTTGTTTGAAAGGAGAAAAAAGAGGTAATATCTATACCTAAATATTAATCCGAATTACCATGAATCTCAATGACCAATAATTGGCAATTGACACGGTAAGTAACTAGAAATACGCAGAAGTTTGCGGAAAGATTGACTTTTATGAATTGTGCACTTAATTTCAAATAAGTCGTATCTTGCTCAGACCAATAAATAGAGCTGAGGTTATAGTTAAAGCCGTTAGTAGAAAACCGAAATAACTAGTTATGGTAGGCATTAAGGAGCTAAATGAAATATGTTCTTTTTATACATATGTTTATAAAAAAGTACTTACCTGAGTTTACTTTTTTGCAAAATAGGAGAGAAACAAAAATACCAATTGAAAGTTTTTGATTCATCTATCATTATAGACAGCACTAAGAAGGAAAAAGTCACAACTGTATAAAAAGAAATTGATTCATCATCTGTAATATCTACCGATACCATGTTTGCAATCAGCGAATGCATTCTTGGATCATTTTTCAACTCAACTTATAAACGAATAATAAGAACTGGGTCGTGTAATTTCGTTTTTAAAATGAAAATGAAACTCTTTTCGAATCATTATGGAATCAAATTAGAAAATTATTCCTATTTTTATCATTTTTTTTTATTGTATCGAATCTATTTTCTATTTTATAGCGAACAGTAATCTTAGAATCATTTTAATTTCATTTTAACTAATTAGATTCCGTAATAGGTTCACTCATATAATATAAATAATATTTTATTTTGAATGAATGAGAACAAAAAGTTATCAGATGATCACTCCAAAAAATAGGTGTTTTGGTTCAACTATATTATAAGACTAGTCATTTCTATTCTCTTTTGCTTTATAAGTTCTATTTTGTATCTTTCCATATTAGAAATCCGCATCTTTGTAGTTAGTTAATAAAGAACCTTCAGTTTCGATCTAATCTAATATCTAATACAACAATGTATGCATTAGTGATTCCAATTATTCCATTCTTTGTTCTTTTTCGTTTCTCAAATAAAATTAGAACTTCTAATTTCTATTCTTAATTGTTACTAGACGGCTAAGAAATTCCTAAAAAAAAAAAAAGATTTCAACAAAAAGCGCTTCTAATATCTAATACTATGAATAACAAAGATTTTTAGATCTCACATCTACTTACAATTGTGGGAATATTCTAATAAATTTCATGAATTATTAGAAACTACCTTATCAGATTCACAT